AGAATTGGATCCATTCCAAATAGCGAGAATTAGGATTCTTGATCCCTCTCAATCTCTCTTTCAATTCGAGGATCCAGAGAGGTATTTTCATAGTCATCTCCGAATATTTGCCATCTCCGAATATTTTGATTTCATTTTTCTATGATATGTCTTTCTATATGAAAATTGGTTATTTACGATGTACGATGATCCCTGTTAAGCATCCATGGCTGAATGGTTAAAGCGCCCAACTCATAATTGGTAAATTTGCGGGTTCAATTCCTGCTGGATGCACGCGAACGGGAACGTTCCATAAGTCTATTGGAACTGGCTCTCTATCCATGGAATCTCACCCATCATCCATACATAACGAATTGGTATGGTATATTCATACCATAACATAAGAACAATAAGAACTCGAATTCTTATCGATACTGGAACTCGGAGCATAGGAGGGAAAGTCGATTTATGGATGGAATCAAATACGCGGTATTTACAGAAAAAAGTCTTCGTTTATTGGGAAAGAATCAATATACTTTTAATGTCGAATCGGGATTCACTAAGACAGAAATAAAGCATTGGGTCGAGCTCTTCTTTGGTGTTAAGGTAGTAGCTGTGAATAGCCATCGACTACCCGGAAAGGGTAGAAGAATGGGACCTATTCTAGGACATACAATGCATTACAGACGTATGATCATTACCCTTCAAGCGGGTTATTCTATTCCACTTCTAGATAGAGAAAAGAACTAAAGGAGAATACTTAATAATACGGCGAAACATTTATACAAAACACCTATCCCGAGCACACGCAAGGGAACCGTAGACAGGCAAGTGAAATCCAATCCACGAAATAAATTGATCCATGGACGGCACCGTTGTGGTAAAGGTCGTAATGCCAGAGGAATCATTACCGCAAGGCATAGAGGGGGAGGTCATAAGCGCCTATACCGTAAAATCGATTTTCGACGGAATCAAAAAGACATATCTGGTAGAATCGTAACCATAGAATACGACCCTAATCGAAATGCATACATTTGTCTCATACACTATGGGGATGGTGAGAAGAGATATATTTTACATCCCAGAGGGGCTATAATTGGAGATACTATTGTTTCTGGTACAAAAGTTCCTATATCAATGGGAAATGCCCTACCTTTGAGTGCGGTTTGAACTATTGATTTACGTAATTGGAAGTAACCAATTAGGTTTACGACGAAACCTAGAAATCGATCACTGATCCAATTTGACTAACTCTACGGGATAGACCTCAACAGAAAACTGTTGAGTAACGGCAGCAAGTGATTGAGTTCAGTAGTTCCTCATAGAAAATTATTGACTCTAGAGATATGGTAATATGGAGAAGACAAAATTGTTTGAAGCACGCACAGAACCGGAAGCGCCCCTTGTTTCAAAGAGAGGAGGACGGGTTATTCACATTTAATTTGATGGTCAGAGGCGAATTGAAAGCTAAGCAGTGGTAATTAAGACCCCCGGGTGAAAATAGAGATGTCTCCTACGTTACCCATAATATGCGGAAGTATCGACGTAATTTCATAGAGTCATTCGATCTGAATGCTACATGAAGAACATAAGCCAGATGACGGAACGCGGAGACCTAGGATGTAGAAGATCATAACATGAGCGATTCGGCAGATTTGGATTACTTTTCTATATATCCACTTATGTGGTACTTCATCATACGATTCATATAAGATCCATCTGTCTAGAGATCGTCATATACATCTAGAAAGCCGTATGCTTTGGAAGAAGCTTGTACAGTTTGGGAAGGGGTTTTTTGAGAAAAAAGAAGAATCTACTTCAACCGATATGCCCTTAGGCACGGCCATACATAACATAGAAATCACACGTGGAAGGGGTGGGCAATTAGCTAGAGCAGCAGGTGCTGTAGCGAAACTGATTGCAAAAGAGGGTAAATTCGCCACTTTAAGATTACCATCCGGGGAGGTCCGTTTGGTATCCCAAAACTGCTTAGCAACAGTCGGACAAGTGGGTAATGTTGGGGTGAACCAAAAAAGTTTGGGTAGAGCCGGATCTAAGTGTTGGCTAGGTAAACGCCCCGTAGTAAGAGGGGTAGTTATGAACCCTGTGGACCACCCCCATGGGGGCGGTGAAGGGAAAGCCCCCATTGGTAGAAAAAAACCCACAACCCCTTGGGGTTATCCTGCGCTTGGAAGAAGAACTAGGAAAAGGAAAAAATATAGTGATAGTTTTATTCTTCGTCGCCGTAAGTAAATACGTAACTAGGAATATGGAAAATTGCATTGCAATAATGTGATGGGCGAACGACGGGAATTGAACCCGCGCATGGTGGATTCACAATCCACTGCCTTGATCCACTTGGCTACATCCGCCCCTTATCCGGCTAAAGGATTTTCTCTTTTTTCCACTCATCATTATTCTATTTATTCTGACCTCCATACCTCGATCGAGATAGTGGACATAGGATGCCACTTTTTAAAAAGAAAAAAGGAGTAATCAGCTGTGACACGAAAAAAAACAAATCCTTTTGTAGCTCGTCATTTATTGACAAAAATCGAAAAGGTCAATATGAAGGAGGAGAAAGAAACAATAGTAACGTGGTCCCGGGCATCTAGCATTCTACCCGCAATGGTTGGTCATACAATCGCGATTCATAATGGAAAGGAACATATACCTATTTATATAACAAATCCTATGGTAGGTCGCAAATTGGGGGAATTCGTGCCTACTCGGCATTTCACGAGTTATGAAAGTGCAAGAAAGGATACTAAATCTCGTCGTTAACTGAATTCAGAATAGAAAGATTTAGAATAAACAAAGAAATAAAGTAAAGTATAGGCGGGGAATAACCTTATTTATGACAAGTTTCAAATTGGTAAAGTATACCTCTAGGATAAATAAGAAGAAGAACGGGCTACGGAAACTCGCAAGAAAAGTTCCAACTGATCGTCTACTTAAGTTCGAACGGGTTTTCAAAGCACAAAAACGCATACATATGTCTGTTTTTAAAGCACAAAGAGTTCTTGATGAGATTCGCTGGCGTTACTACGAGGAAACAGTTATGATACTGAACCTCATGCCTTATCGAGCATCTTATCCCATCTTAAAGTTGGTTTATTCGGCAGCAGCAAATGCTACTCATTATAGGGATTTCGACAAAGCTAATTTATTCATAACAAAAGCCGAAGTGAATAGGAGTACTATTATGAAAAAATTCAGACCTCGAGCTCGAGGACGTGGTTATCCTATAAAAAAAACCATGTGTCATATAACAATTGTACTAAATATAATAAAGAAATCTAAATAACTTTTAGATCAACCTAAGATTTCGATTCCCAGTAAAAAAAAAAAATAGAATAGAAAAATATGGGACAAAAAATAAATCCACTTGGTTTCAGACTTGGTACAACCCAAAATCACCATTCCTTTTGGTTCGCACAACCAAAAAATTATTCTGAAGGTCTACAAGAAGATAAAAAAATACGGAATTGTATCAAGAACTATATACAAAAGAATAGGAAAAAAAGCTCGAATAGAAAAATAGAATCAGATTCAAGTTCCGAAGTAATTACACATATAGAAATTCAAAAAGAAATCGATACAATTCACGTTATAATCCATATTGGATTCCCAAATTTATTAAAGAAAAAAGGAGCAATCGAAGAATTAGAGAAAGATATCCAAAAGGAAGTGAATTCTGTAAACCAGAGACTTAATATTGCTATCGAAAAAGTTAAAGAACCTTATAGAGAACCTAATATTCTTGCGGAATATATAGCTTTCCAATTAAAAAATAGAGTTTCATTCCGAAAAGCAATGAAAAAAGCCATTGAATTAACTAAAAAAGCAGATATAAAAGGAGTAAAAATAAAAATAGCAGGTCGTCTAGGAGGGAAAGAAATTGCACGTGCTGAATGCATCAAAAAGGGTAGACTTCCCCTACAAACAATTCGCGCGAAAATTGATTATTGTTGCTATCCAATTCGAACTATTTATGGAGTACTAGGTGTAAAGATTTGGATATTCGTAGAAGAAGAATAAGAAGAAGAATAACTAACCTTGTCTTCTCATTCTGGCCAGTGATAAAATAAAAAAGACAAGAACCTTATTTTCAAAAAATCCCAGAAAAAAAATTATACCTCTTTCTATAAGATTTAATGAAAATTAATAAATCTTTTAATATAATTGCTATGCTTAGTGTGTGACTCGTTAGTTTTTTCTTTAGGGTCAAAAAAAAAAGGAAATTCAAAAAATCAAAAAAATGGAGCGAACCCTACTAAAAATAGAAAAAACTTAGTAATTATAGTAATTATAAAAAATTAACTAATAACCAACCTATTGCTTCGTATTGTCGAGATCCTAACAAAGAAACAGTCACTATGTGAATAAATACATCTATCATAAAATATCATATAAAAATATCATATATAAAATATCATATAAAAATATTATATAATAGAGTAGATCTATCATATAGTTGTAGCAACTGCATTTTTTATCTAAAAAAGAAACAAGATTCTAGGTTGTGAAACAAAACTAAAGGGATGTGGATAAAAGGAGGGATGATAGATAGAAAGAAGAAGAATAAGAAAGATATAAAATTCCTATGTGTATGGTCTATGAATTACATCATATAAAGGCAATGTGATAAAGCATCAAAACAATATAAATCAATATAATAAAAGAAAATTAAAAATCGTAATGAAACAATAAATAAAACTTTATTTTAATAAAGAATAAAGAAGAATAAAGAGCAGCCCGGGTTAATAAAACTGAGAGAATTAACTCGGAAAATTTGGAAGCTCCATTGCAGGATTCAAACCTAAGCATTAAAGGAGAAGCTGTGGGAACGACAAAACCTATGACTGCATAGGATTGATTTTAAAGAATCCTAATACTTCATTGGGCGGGATGGCGAAACGAACAAAAAAATTGCTTTATTTGATAATTAACAAATAAGACAAGAAATAGTTAATATTCGCCCGCGAAATCTTTATTGGATTAGATTAATTATGATTCAATAAGGTTAAAAATAAAGAGATTCTGTATAAAAAGAAGGAATATATATTTAATATATATTTTACAAATATAGAATTTGGATATATTCTATATCTTCTAAGATGCCAAAAAAATAAGTGATTCGTTTTTAGCCCTTATAAAAATTAGTATTATATACTGTACATATAATCATGTGTATCAATACGCTAATTTCATTAATTTGGAATCTGATTCAATATTATCAATTAGATAAAAAATTAGAAAAATTTGCACGCTCGAAAATTTCATTCGCGAGGAGCTGGATGAAAAGAAACTTTCATGTCCAGTTTTGCAGTAGAGATGGAACTAAAAAAGAACCATCGACTATAACCCCAAAAGAACTAGATTCCGAAAACAACATAGAGGAAGAATGAAGGGAAAATCCTGCCGAGGCAATCGTATTTGTTTTGGTAGATATGCTCTTCAAGTGCTTGAACCCGCTTGGATTACAGCGAGACAGATAGAAGCAGGACGAAGAGCAATGACACGATATGCACGTCGTGGTGGAAAACTATGGGTACGTATATTTCCCGACAAACCAGTTACACTAAGACCCACAGAAACACGTATGGGCTCAGGAAAGGGATCCCCCGAATATTGGGTCGCCGTTGTTAAACCAGGTCGAATACTTTATGAAATGAGCGGAGTATCTGAAACTATAGCTAGAGCAGCTATCTCCATAGCTGCCAGTAAAATGCCCATACGAAGCCAATTTCTTAGATTAGAGATATAGACTCCCCAAAAGAAGTATTGAAGATAAAAAACCCCGGTTTTCCTTCTGGAGAGACAATATATCTTTCATTCCTTTGCAATGAAATAACAAATTGAAATCAAAATAATATGATTCAACCTCAGACCCTTTTAAATGTAGCGGATAACAGTGGAGCTCGAAAATTGATGTGTATTCGAGTCATAGGAGCTGCTGGTAATCAGCGATATGCTCGTATTGGTGATGTTATTGTTGCTGTAATTAAAGATGCAGTACCCCAAATGCCTCTAGAAAGATCCGAAGTAATTCGAGCTGTAATTGTACGTACATGTAAAGAATTCAAATGTGAAGACGGTATAATAATACGCTATGATGACAATGCAGCAGTTATCATTGATCAAAAAGGAAATCCAAAAGGAACTCGAGTTTTTGGCGCGATTGCCGAGGAATTGAGAGAATTGAATTTTACTAAAATAGTTTCATTAGCTCCTGAAGTATTATAAATATAAGATCTATAGATCAAAGAAAAAATTAGTAGATTGTATTTTACGTATAGGCTTTAAAATCCAAAATAAAAAGAAAAAGGAAAACATGTTAATTATCTAAAATTTAGGAGGAACCTAGAATTAGAGTCTTATGGGTAAGGACACTATTGCGGATTTACTAACCTCTATAAGAAACGCAGACATGAGTAAAAAAGGAACTGTTCGAGTAGTATCTACAAATATTACCGAAAACATTGTTAAAATACTTCTACGAGAGGGTTTTATTGAAAGTGTTCGGAAACATCAAGAAAGTAACAGATATTTCTTGGTTTCAACTTTACGGCATCAAAAGAGAAGGACTAGAAAGGGAATATATAGAACTAGAACCTTTTTAAAGCGTATCAGCCGACCTGGCTTACGAATTTATGCTAACTATCAAGGAATTCCTAAGGTTTTGGGCGGAATGGGAATTGCTATTCTTTCTACTTCTCAAGGTATAATGACAGATCGAGAAGCTCGACTAAACAGAATTGGGGGAGAAGTCTTATGTTATATATGGTAATGGCCCCGCCCATAGTACCCGAATTCTATCTCGAACTTCCTATTTTGAAAATCCAAATAGAAAAATGGGAGAAGTAAATATGACAGAAAAAAGAAATAGGAGAGAAAAAAAACCGAGAGAAGCTAAAGTTACTTTCGAAGGTTTAGTTACGGAAGCCCTACCCAACGGAATGTTCCGAGTTCGGTTAGAGAATGACACCATCATCCTGGGTTATATTTCAGGAAAAATCCGGTCCAGTTCTATACGAATACTGATGGGAGATAGGGTCAAAATTGAAGTAAGTCGTTATGATTCAAGCAAGGGGCGTATAATTTATAGACTTCCCCATAAGGATTCGAAGCGCACCGAAGACTCAAAGGATACTGAAGATTTGAAGGATACCAAAGATTCAAAGGATTAGGTTTTTCTAGGATAATAAATTCCAAATTTCAAAATTTAAGTGAAGAGGCTTATTTTTTCCCAAAGAGTAGATTCATAGTTTAAGAAAGGAATACCTAAATATGAAAATAAGAGCTTCCGTTCGTAAAATTTGTACAAAATGTCGACTGATTCGTAGGCGTGGGCGAATTAGGGTCATTTGTTCCAATCCGAAGCATAAACAAAGACAGGGGTAATCTTTCGAAAAAGAAGCTTTCCTTTCTAAAAAAGGACCCACAGAAACAGAAATGTCCAAATTCCGAATCAAAAAATGAAAGTAAAGGATATATTTAACCCTGAAACGGATATCT